ACTATACTATAGCCACCATCAAAACAGACCCTAAAACCCAAGATAGAGTGGGGGGAAGAGTTGGGTGTTTAGCCCTTGCCCCTCTTAAAACGCTAGTTATCTGGGTGAAGTTTACACCTCGCAAGTACCCGACCAGGCTGACGCACCTGACTACTGCCAAGACCATAACTACCACCCTCACCCCCTCGACCAATCTGACGAAGGTGTATAGCTTAAGACCAAACCCTACCATGGGTGGAAGGGATGCCAAAACCGCCATTACCTCTACCAGGCTACTCCCACCATTTCGCTCACTGCCACCAACTACTACTAATGTAGCTAGGACTAGTATATACCCTAAAAAATACGTAAAAACCGTTACTTCACCAGCTACCCTCATTAAAATGGTCCATCTAGTGTGAAACACTGACGACGACGTTAGAACTCACACTCAACCCCCTCCGAACAGCATGCCTACCCCTCCTAACACGGCCCTTAACACCAAAACTCCTAAAAATAAACCAAACCCTTCTTGAATGAGCCACCCTCACTCCAACATTAACGCTAGTGGGATCAGCTTTTGTAGGCCTAAGACTAGTCCCACCCCAACCCCCTTATTTATTCCCCACATAACCCGGTACACCCAAGGCGTAAACGGGAATAGCCCCATTTTAATGGTGGCCCCAGCTAGTGCCACCCCCCACAGCTCCGCCAGCAAACCCCTTATAACAACTAAAGACCCTGCAGCCTGCACTAAAAAATACTCAAACCTCCTGCCTACCCGCCTGTTTGCCATTAAACTCAAGTGTGTTACAACTAATAATCCCACCTCTAAAGCCACTCATACCCAGTACACCCTTGAGCTTGAAACACCCGCCACCAAAGACACAAAATATAACCCCATTAAAATACCCACCACCAAGAAACCTTACACTTAAGCAAGCTCAGGGGATTAGTAGTCCCCACCTATTTCTCTATAGGGGATTTCCCTGGGGGTAACAACCCCATTTACCCCTAGTTCCATAACAGCGCTCACTAGCGATCCGTAGTCGCATTATTGCTATTCAACCCCCTATCTCACAATAGCAACTCATGAAGTTTAATTAACCTACGTGGTTACATAATATACCAGTATAAACCTAATAGTACAAACAGCCAAACCACATCAACGAAATGCCAGTACCAAATAATACCCTCAATCTTCCTACTGCCTAAAACCCCTCCCCTAACCCCTACCATTAGGGTAATAACAACTAGCCTGTTAAGTAGTGTCCCCACTACAACATGCAGACCATGAAACCCTGTAATTAAAAAGAATAAACCACCCCCCAACCCTGTAGAAACTCTAAATGGGATGGCTACTCACTCCTCTGCCTGAACTAACACAAAGCATAGCCCTATACCCACAGTTACAGCCATCCACGCTACCGCCAAATAAGTCTGCTTTCTGAGTAAATAACTATGGGCCTGTGATACAGTTACACCTGATCTAAGTAGTAATACCGAAATTCACACCGGAACACCCTCAAAACCTATTGCAATCCAGGAGTCCTTCCACCCATCTCCCACCAGCATTAACCCCCTCACTAAACACCCTAGAAAGAATAAAGCTTCAGAGGCAATAAATAAGACAACCCCTCCCGCAACAACATCGACCCTCTTTGCCCCTAGTGCCTCACTCCCCTCAACAAGCCCGTCCTCAACATACCACACACATAATACCCAAGCCGCTAATAGGGCCCACCAAACCGTTGGACTTATTAACCCTATACAAGCCCTAACAATAGCCATAAAAATAGTCAAACCCGTTAACACTGGGATAACTCTCAATACCACCCATTAGCTAAATTAAATTCAAGGCCACTATATAGGAGATTTGCAATCCCCTAGCTCATTCGGCCTACACCCCCATCAAAGCCCTGGCTGGGATCACCTCCACTACAATGGGTATAAACCTGTGTATGACACCACACAGCTCAGAACACTGCCCATAAAAAACCCCACCACCTAAAATCTCCAGTTCCACCCGGTTCAACCGACCTGGGACACAGTCCACTTTAACCCCCAACCTAGGAACAGCCCACGAATGAATCACGTCCCCTGAGGTACACAGTACCTCTACCCCTATAAAAGCAGGAACTACTAAACGGTTATCAACATCCAACACTCGGTAGCCCCTCCCCCCTTCACCCACCATATATGAGCTATCTACCGCACCATTAACAACGTAATCCCAATACCACTGACGACCTACTACTAAAACTTGGTAACTGTAACCACTAAAAGATTCGCCCACATATAACAGCACTAATGACGGGTAGGCTATAAATACTAATACAAGCATCGGCAATAGCGTTCATACCGCCTCTACAATCAATCCCCCTCCCCCCTCTCGATCCCCTCCGGTCTTTAGTACCACTTCCACTAAAACCAGCAGTATAACAAACCAAAACACAAATAAACTTATTACTATAATATAGTCATTAAACTGCACAACTCCCTCTTCAAACACTCTAACCCCATCTCTTAGGCCCACTTCCCCCCACTTCAACACTACCCCACCACCTTAGTACCTTCAATACCACACTCTTAGAGCTTCCGGGGTAACTCCACTTTCAAGTAGAATCACTATGTTACGACTTACACCTGTGAGGTGTTGACGGGCGATATGTACTCACTCCTGATGCCTTCATCTCTACTCAACTACTCGTAAATCCTTTATTTTTATTAAAACCAAAACTCAGGCAAACTAACTCACCCCCTATGAAATTTGAATAATTTCTTCTAAAAATATTCAATCATACAAGAGGCTACTAAGCTAGATTAATTTAGGTTTACTATCCAAACCCAAGTCCCCCTACCTATCAAGAGCACCGCCACATTATTTAGATCTTCCCCATATAATTATTGTATACGTAGAATACTCAGGTATCTAATCTGATTCTTAAGCCTACTTTACAGAGATTTTCCCATCTTACCCATATTTCACCACTATAAGCTTTTCTCAAACTCTTACAATAAACACCCCAAACTCCCTAGCTGTTTAACCGCAGCCGCTGGCACAACTTTTACTAGGCTATTAGCATCTCTGCATTTACTTTCATAAATTACCATGTTAATATAGCAAGCACCCCCACTTTTGCTATTATATTAGCTATGTGTTTGAAAAACCATTAATGAGTGATAATCAGAGAAATACATCTTAGGAGTATGAGTCCTAAAGCCTAACCGCTCCCTGAGATATTTACGGTAAACATTGACAACATATAAAAATCGTTATCGGTTTTGAGCCCCCCCCCATTTTTTACTTTTCACCGTTTTTTCAATGAGTTTACTAGTTGGGGGTTATTTTAATCGCACTTACAATAATCAGAGCTTTTTATTTCATGCTACCGCCACGCTGGCATCTAGCCTAGAATTACCTTGGGTGGTGTGGTTGGAGGGGGGTTAAATTTCTATCATCTATCCAACTATTTTAAAAAGGCCAAATTGCTACAGCAGGACATTAGTATCTACTTTCCCCTCCAACTTCGACATCAACGAAGCCCGTGATCGGCCTAAAAGCTACGCTAATAATACCCTAAAGACAACAACCATGAGATAAAACACCACCCTCAACACCACTTTTCACCCCCACTCCATCACTAGGTCATAGCGGCTGCGGGGTAATCTTAAACGCAACCAATTCAACACCACTATAATAGCCAGAGATGCCACAATAAACTCTACAACTCTTAGCCTAGCCCCCCTTATTAGCACTACCACAAAACACGCATAAAACCCTATTAAGCCATACTCGATTAAAAATAAAAACGTAAAACTCAAACCGCCCATCTCCCTAGCTAAACCGGATACTAGTTCAGATTCCCCCTCAACAAAGTCAGTAGGAGTTCGGCTACTCTCCATCACTACCCTCACAATAATTAGTCATAATAAAATACACTTAAAGCCTATTATCGCCCCTCCAACTAGGAACTTGGAACTAAAACCCATCACCATAACCATCAGGATCCTAAAAACTATCACCCCCTCATACGTCAGAGCCTGAGCTAGAGCCCGCATTCTGCCTAATTCCCTATAACCACACCCCCTTAGATAACCTGATATAAAAAATAGCAAGGAGATTATAGCCCCAATTAAAATAATTAGTAACAAGGAGAGCCCCTCACCCCAAACCCCTAAAAGCTCTATCACTACTCACCATATGATCAGTACCCCACACAGCCCTAACCCAGGAACCCCAAAAAATACCAATATTGACCCCCGATTGACCCCTTTAAAACCCTTTATAAATAATTTAAACCCATCTAATAGTGGCTGTGCCAGCCCTATTAACACCCCCTTATTAGGCCCTTTACGCACCTGCCCATAACCCAGGGTCTTACGCTCCAATAACGTAAAATAACCTAACAGTATGAGAACTAGTAGGAGTTCCACTATCACATATAAAACTACCAACGCCTACTCTCCACATCCACAATCAACACTGTAAACATCCCTATTAAAGCTAAAAAATATGCTACAGTAAATACCTGCCCTAGTGTGTCATAAGGTGTCTCGGCCGATCTGCCACCCAACCATGTTAACAGGAGGAATACCGACACCCATCTTACCATCAAACCCTTATACAACCACCCCCCAATAGCCCGATACGGGGAAACCCCCCGACTAAAGCCAAAAATCAGCATGATCAGTACTGATAGGAATATGAGCGCTACACCCCCCAGTTTTGATGGGACTGCACGCAGGATACAATAAGCAAATAGGAAGTACCATTCTGGTTTAATATGGGTGGGTGTTACCACAAAACTAACTTCCTCAAAATTCGCTGCATCTATCAGCCTATAAGGGCACACAAGAACGACTACTCAATACAACAAAAGCAAATACAAAAGACCTAAAACATCTTTAATGACAAATAACCCTATAAACACTACCTTATCTAAATCACTCGTAACACCTAGTGGGTTAGACCTCCCCTTACGGTGTAGTTCAATTAAGTGGACAACCACCACAACTATCACCACCAAAGATGACATATAGTGTAGCCTAAAAAACCGTGAGAGTGAATGTACCCCCGCAGTAGGCCCCCCTCACAAAGCCTCCATAATGGTCTCCCCTACCAAGGGGATTGCACCTAATATACTAATTACCACGGTTATACCTCAGTAAGATATCCTCCCCCACGGTAACACATAGCCCAAAAAAGATACGCCCATCACCACTAGTATCACAAACACCCCACTAATTCATACGCCCGTTTTTTTAAATCTCCCATACAAGAACCCCCGCAAGAGGTGGAGGTAAATCAAGAGTATGAAAATACTAGCACCGGACCTGTGGGTAAACCGCACAAACCACCCCCCTCACACATCTTGCATGATACCAACAACCGGCCAAAATCCACCTCTTAAGCCAACGCTGTAATAAAATGACAATACTACGCCAGACACGACTTGCATGATATACACCACCCCCAACCTCACCCCCAACCCAAACCAAAAGTTTAAGTTAGTCGGGGTGGGTAGGTCCAACAGCTCCCCCTTCAGCAACTTCTCATAAAACTTAAAGACTTTCACTCACACCATTACCTCCCACCCCCAAAGTGGGTGTTCCAAAAACTCTAGTGTGAAACTAGCCCCATCCTCAAAGCTTAAATTTGATACATATTCTGCCACGCCAGTTAAATCGCAATCAAGATCACAGTGAATAATAACACCCCCACAAACATTGCCCACATATCTAGGGCTTTTAACAACCCTGCCGCTGCCTGCAGCCTACCCCTCTCCCCTTCAACAACCCTCCCTACAATCACGGACCCTGCCATAATCTCCACTTTAGAAAAAAGCAACACACCTAAAATAGTTAAACCACCCACAACCACTCGGTACAGGTCCTGCAGGTACAACATATTTGCTCCCACTGGTCTAACCAAACTCCACCCTAAGATTAACCCAATAACTAGAACCCCTACTATTCAATAGCTCCACTTCTCCAGGCCTCCAATCACACCTACTGCTACTCTTGAGTCTAAACTCCCCTCAACCACCCATCCTACAGATACACCCATACAACTTATAGCACCTATTGCTATAAATAACCCTCCCCCCACACTTCAACCTACACCCTCCAACCTCTGGGCAGCCCCACTACCAATAGCCGTAACTAACAACTTTCACCTATACATCAATCTACACCCTATAGCCACCACTACCAATATTGATACCACTACACCACCCCCTTGCACATAAACCCTCTCCAACAATGCATCTTTTGTGACTCAACCACTGAATCCGACTAAACCAACTAGACTTCACACCCTTCTTAATACCACTATACCCCTGACAACTGAAAATAGTCCCCCTAAACCTAGTACCCCCCGGTAATCTTGGTCATGCATGTTTACTAAAATGATAAGCCCTACAGCAACAAACAGGAGGCTTTTAAATAAGGCATGCACAGCTATGTGTACTATAGCCAAGCCAGAGCCCCTCACAACCAACATCAAAAGAATGATTCTCAAGTGGATGGATGTGGACAGGGCCACAACTCTTTTGAAGTCCATTTCCCATAACACCCTGAACCTAGAGCTGGCCAAAGTTAAAACCCCTATCAATAAGCACAACCCCTTAATAACACTCCTACTACTTATTACACCTCACAGATACACCCCCACTACTAGACCCGCCACTACTAGGGTAGATGAGTGCACTAAAGCTGATACTGGGGTGGGTGCTGCTATGGCCAAGGGGAGTCAGCCCCTACACGGGAATTGTGAGCTCTTAGTCAAAATTAAAACCACCCCTAACAAACCTACAACTCAAACTGCCCTCCCCAAAACGCTACCATTTAACCCCCTTAAAAGAAAAACCATAATAAGTAACAGCACTATGAACCCCACATCATCCACACGATTAATACCTATAGTAACTAAAGCCCTACCCCAAGAAGTCCGCCTGCCATAATACCCAATTAAAATAAATCTAACTACACCTAAAATTTCTCACCCAACTAGCCCGGAATACACACCTTGAGCTCTTACTAAAATCAATATCCCAATTACAAATAATCCTACAAAAGCTAAAAAGGAGTTATACTCCACCTCACTAACCATATACACCACCGTAAATACCAACACCATGCTGAAAACTATCATAACTACCACCACTATGGGGCTAACCCCACCACCATAACAGAATGCAAGTGCCAAGTCCTGAGCCCCCAAACTTACATTAACCAACCCCCTCAAAACCCCCTCAACTCCTAACACCCTAACCCCAACTCCCCCTGCTACTACACATATAATACTTAGTAAGAGACTTACAACTACCCCTAAACCCGCCACTTTAGGCACTCTTCCCTTAACCACAATAAGGGGCTTTGAAGCTAAGCCTAACTACAACATTACATCCCTTCCCCCTAAATACAACACCCTCAATAATAAAAGACCCACCTCTAACATATACACCTTATACCTTAATACGAATCTTCGTCTCCCCATTAAACCGGCCAAATTAACCCCTAAATACAAGCTAAACATACACCTGAGTATTATATAACCCAAAACCACTGCTCACCCCACTCCTAATAAGTTAAAAACAGAGTTAAAGGCTTCGATTTCACCTAATATACCTCCCCTCACAGGAAAGCCCATATTAAAAACCAGCACAACTGCCAACAGCAGCCCACTAAAGGAATATATAGATACTACACCCTTAAGTACCACCACTCTACGAGACTTGAGACCCTCCCCCAAGCCCCCAATAAACCCAAACAATGCTGCGGACACCAGGCCGTGCATAACAGCAATTAATACAACACCACGTCACACCCCGCTCCCCATGCTTAGCAACAACCAAATAGTTACCGCCATATGAACTACTGACGAATAGGCCACTAACGACTTAGTGTCCCCTACAACTAAACAATATATCCCCCTTACAATTCCGCCCATAAGCGCCCACAAACCCACTAATCACATGTAAGCTCCGCCAACACCACTCACAACTAATACATACATACCATACACACCTAATTTAATGACTACCCCAGCTAGGAGGATGGAACCCCATGTGGGGGCTTCTACATGAACTTTTGGTAACCACCCATGTAGCCCATATATAGGCACTTTAACCAATATCGCTAATAGGGTAATAACAGCCAGCCCTCCTCATAAACCTCTCACAGGTAAACCCCACCAATATACCCATATAATGTACCCCCTCCTAACCCCCCACAAAACCAGGAGTAGGAGAGGGGTGGAAAATAAGACAGTATAAACCACCAAATACAAGCACCTCCTCACTCGCTCATAATACACACCCCACACTAAGACACAGAGGACCAGTGGGAAAACGACCCCCTCATACGCCACATAAAACCCCACCCAAGAATCCACCATAAAAAATAAGCCCATAATTAGCCCCATTACCAACACTACAACACCCCCAAAATATGCACCTCACAACCCCTCAGCCCCACACACCATGACGCCCAAAGTGACAATACTCACTAACAACACCATAACCACAGAATTAGCCCCAACTTCCAAGTTTCTGATAGCATATTCAAAACCACCCAAAAAAACCCCCGAAAGCATAAAATACACACCCAACAAAAAGAGTGAAACTGAAACAACAGCCTGCTCAAAAAAAAACAAAAGGCCCCCCATCATGACAAAAATTGCACTTACCACAAACCTAATGAAACAGCTCACACCCGATTGCCCCCAAACCCGCGTAATCCCCGAACATAGCCCCTTAAGACCACCCCCACGGTCAATACCGAAACCATAACCCCCGCTAACAAAATATCCCTCACACCACGGCACATGCCCTCTCCCAAAACTACACTTACTAAAAACAATATGCATATTATCTCATAGACAACCAACCACCCCATCAACCTTAAACTCTTTACAGCCAAGATAACACCCACACACCACCCTACCCCACTAACCACCACCTGCTTTCTATTATAAGCTTTCAAAGCCTACCCACCTGGCCAGCAAGCCCACCCCATACCAAAGGCTTACAAAACCCTCATTCACTTAAACTACAGCGGAAAACTTTAATACCCCTCAATCACGAAAAGATTGTGTGACTTTACACCAACTAAAGAGTAGCCACCATACCTCTAATGCAAAAAATTAGCGCTAATCAGCTCCGTGACCGCCAAACGGCCCGAGACCCTCAATTCAATGTAAATGAACCATTAAAATACAACTTTTTAGCATACAAACCAAAACCCCAATTTTTTATTTTTTTTTTTTTGTGCTCTTACACAGCCCCCAGGTTACAAGGAGTTTGGATACTACACAACACGCTAACACGAATGCCTACCCATAATAAACAACCAATAATAACCTATCTACTGTAGACCTTCCGCTCCTATGTCATGCTTAGCATGTTACTCTATTCTGTGGCTACCAAGCCCATTCCTGTATACGTTACCTAGGATTATCCCTATAGGATACTCCATACCCCTTCATGTATCTAACCTAAGCCCATTCCTGTATACGTTACCTAGGATTATCCCTATAGGATTAACCCCCACTATAACAATTACGTTATACTTCCACCCCCTATATCCCCCTATTAATATTTTATTTTCACCACTGACTAAGACTAGAGCTACTAATGTATCTTGAATCTTGAAAATTCAAAGTTTTTTTAACCTAAGCTCTAAATACACCCACCTCAGACTACCCCTGTACCATTCATAGTAAGTACCCACAGCGTACAGGATTACAGTAACTACAAAACACCCGCCTACATACACGGGTAACGTTAGAGATACAGCTGGCATTAACAAAATCAATGCCACCTCCAAGTCCAACAATAAAAAAACCAAGACTAATGCAAAAAACCGTACAGAAAAGTGTCGATTCTCCCCTTGTGTTGATGGTGACCCACACTCAAACCTGGTCAAGGTCTCTACACCCCACCCATGACGATCTAGAACAACCCAAACCAGAGCCCCTAAACCAGCCACTAGGATAACCGAAACCGCTACTCCCACTACAACAAACACTACTCAACGTAAATCACCACCAACATTGAATAGATTACCCCCTGTAATAGTGCTACGAATATCTCCAAACAAACCACCGCAAGTCATAGTGGGGTTAGAGCAACTGACAAGCTAACCCCTCCAAGTAACAAAGATATTATTAACATTAGTACGTGCCCCCTTGAAATATTGGTTGCCAAACGGACTCCTAATGTTAAAGGGCGGACTAACACTCTAACCAGCTCAGCCAGAGGCAAAAATAGACCTAGGGGTCCACTTACCCCTGCAATAGAAAAATGGGCCAAATATAACCCAACTCCAGCACCCTCGACCAACCAAAACACTCCCCAGATTCAACACATCAATCTCATGGCACAAACTACCCCATACCCCATGGTTCACACCCCCACTCTCAATAGGCCATAAAAATTAGACGTTACTATCAAACACGATAACACAGACATCAACAAGGAAAAGCCAAACGCCCTATGATTAAAAAGTATTACTAACACCCTCGCAGCTAACCCTCAAAATCAAGAACCTACCACCATGACTAACAATCATATACAAATTAACCTCCACATCTTGGGTTTGCATCCGCCACTAAGGTCACACCACCTACACAAATCAGCCCGACTAATAGACATAAAACAGACCCCACCACTAAAATCAACATACCCACCTAAACCTCGAGCTAGACATACTCGCATTCAATAAACTAAGACGAGAAACCCCACGTAAATACCCCCTACCTACCCCTAATATCCGATTACAGACAACCATGGCTAAAACTAAAAACAACCCAGACATCATTAATAACACCCCCGTGCTCTCAGTATACACCAGACTCTCTGAAACATGGTTAGGTTCCGATGCCCTTACACCAAATAGGTACAAGAGGGTGACAAAACCAACCCCTAAGTATATGGGGGGTGTAATATATTTGTTATAACCATCTGTTCTTCTGGCATAAACCATCAACACTAAAATTCCACCTACATTTACTATTGACAACATAATCCACCCCTCCCACCTGGTGTGCCCAAATCCTCACAACACTGATAACAACCCCACAATAAGTCACAAGTTTATAGCCAGTCCCCCATAACCTTTAACTCCTACAGAGGTCAAAAAGATAAGCCCCAAAATGGCCAACAACAAAAATCCCACAACCTGAATCATAACCTAAACCTAAATTAGGGGCAATTTCTGCCATACAGGCCCCAATTATTAGTCCTCCTGACCCCTTTCGTACTACAAGAAGTCCATAAAAGATAAGAACCGATCTGGCTCACGCCGATCTAAACTCAGATCACGTACCCTCTTAAAGTCGAACAGACTACTTGATGGGTGATCCAACATCGAGGTAGCAAACCAACCTGTGGGGTTGATAGCCCTGTTATCCCCGGAGTAACTTAAACAGTGAGACATATCTTCTCACCTATTGCCCCAACAAAGTAAAACATTACCTAGCTTCCGGGGTCTTTCCGTCTTTTTCCCTTTTAAAGCATTTTCACTTTAAAGTAATTTCTCCTCACGCCACAATCACCCCCATTCAAATATTCCCCCCTTCATTCCAGATTGCAATTAACAACCTAATTATTATGCTACCTTAGCATAGTCAACTTACTACGGCCCTTCAAACTCTCAGTGGGCAGGGGCTACTATATATAAATATAGAAATGTTTTTAATAAACATTTATCAAATGACCCAATTGAAATGTTACGTCTATCAACTGCCACCCTTATGCTGTAATTACTCATAAACAGATTAACCTATCAGAACTATTATTCCGATTGTACTGATTTTAACGTAATCAAATTCTATACCCACTCAGTTTGTAATAACACTATTACACTTTAAAGCATTATCATACTACGTTTAATAATAAAACCACCAAAGAGGCTTACCCCCTCACACTCTGCCCACTTATACCCTAATCGATAGAATATCACTACTTTAGACCCTAATCCCCACATTTCTGCAGGGCTTGGCTCTAATATCTTAGGATTTGGGGAATCTGCATCTTCAACAAGCTCCTGCCCCCTTATACAAAAGGTAAAATAACCGCTTTATAGCTTCTTATAAGTTCTAAATCACTTGTAACTATCCCCACTACACTCTTATTTGCTAACTCTTCCCCCAGTTTAGCTACAATAAACTATTCTTAAAACTCTTGAGTCTATTGACATAAATAGGAGACCCAATCTCTCCATGACTATCAACTAGCTAGTACCCCTGACAAATGGAAATTGTCTGTACCCTAATACTGCCTAACTCCCCAAAATTACTTCAATCTCCTTAATGACCCCTCAACCCCCCTATGATGAGGGGGATTGGACCCCTCCACCCACTCCATTGATGGCGTTATCTGATAATGAAATACCGTCAAGTGGGATCCACTCAATGCCATAAACAAAACACCTACATATAAAATCACGCCCAATAGGGACAAGCCTGACCCCATTCTTGAGAGAACATTTCATCACTCGTAACTCTCTGGGAAATCGACATACCGGCGGGGTATCCCCATAAATCCTAAAACAAACTGTGGGATAAACGTTATATTAACCCCAACAAACACCAAAATAAAGTGAACCTTCAGTCACAGCTCCGAAAACCTCACCCCTAAAAATAGGGGCAATCAGATGTTCAAGCCTAGAAATAGTGAAAACACTACCCCCATACTCAAGACATAATGGAAATGCGCTACCACAAAGTACGTGTCATGAAATACCGTATCCAAGCTAGAGTTAGCTAGTATTACACCAGTTAGGCCCCCAATAACAAACATCAAAAACCCCAAAACCCATATACCTGTTGAATTTAGGGGTGTATTTAAGCCATATATAGAAGCCAACCACCTAAACACCTTAATCCCAGTGGGTACCGCAATAGTCATAGAAGCCGCAGAAAAGTAGGCACGTGTATCAATATCCAAGCCCACAGTAAATATATGGTGAGCCCAAACCAAACACCCTAAGGCCCCAATTCTTAACAGGGCGTACACTATACCCAAATAGCCAAACACCTCAAATTTGCCACCCAAAGACCTCACAGCATGGGATACTAAACCAAACCCTGGTAAAATGAGAATATACACCTCAGGGTGGCCAAAAAACCAAAATAAGTGTTGATACAGAATTGGTGAACCCCCTCCACAAGGATCAAAAAACCTAGAATTCAAATTACGGTCCATCAAAAGCATCGTTAAAGCTGCTGCCAAAACCGGTACCGTCAAAACCACTAATCCCGCAGTTGTCACTGTAGCCCATACAAATAGTAAGGCTTGCTCTACCCTATATACCACGCTCCTCCCTGCCACTCAAGTAACTAAAATATTAATAGAACCTAAAATCGATGACAACCCCACTACATGTAACCCCAAAATTATTAAGTCGACAGCTACCCCAGACCTGTAATCCCTTAACATAAGGGGAGGGTACATTGTTCAACCGGCCCCACCTCCACCCAACAGTAGTGATACCCCCATAATCCTTAGCCTAGCAAGTAGTAAAATCAACCTCAGATTATTTAAACGAGGCAGGGCATATATCCCTCCCATAAAAACTGGTATGACTAAAAAGAATACTATCATAACTGCATGGCTAGTCACCAATACGTTATAGATAGCCTCTCTACCCATCCAAACTCCCCCTCTCCCTAACTCTAATCGAATTAGCAGCCTTATAGAAAACCCCATCAATCCTCCCCACACACCAACCAAAATATATATTAAACCAATATCTTTATGATTAACAGACATCAACCAACGAAGCAC